CCCACAGCCAATCCAGCAGCAATAACGGAAGCGGCAGAAATCAATGGATTCATATTAAGTTCCTCGCACCAAAAAAAAGAAATGGTTAATGATACAATCAACCGATGAATTATTACTTCATTATTCCATCACTTAAGATCTATCCGAAAAAAAAAAAGAACTAAGAACTCTGAATTGAAATAATAATATTACTGAATCATCAGAGCTACTTCGATATCTCGTTTTTAGTTCCTATCCGTGGAGTCTTTGTAAATCTATACGGTTCCAGTTCTTCCATTTCTTTGTTCCGAACCATTCCATTCTTTCAATTCTTCGCTCTTTCTCTTCTATATGCATGCTTGACTTCATTTGTTTATTCATTCAATCCACAGTCACAGATAAAACGGAAGGGCTTGCATTGGAATCCGTCTAAATTCAGTGGGATGGGAAATAATATATATGGAGAGCCCATATATAACTAGTGAATATCTAATATCACATATACATTGTTTCTTTAATAACGTAAACCCTCCGTATCTTCTATTGAACCGGATTCTAGAATCATTCTTCGAAACATATACAGGGATTGGCTTAGAGCCCTTACATATACCCAGCTCGGCCCCCCTTACCTTTTTTTAATTCTCTAATATCATACATTTTTTTTTTTACTCCTATTCTAGATCGTATATACCGGTATGAGTTGGGATAAGCTTTTTTTTAAGACCATTTCGGAAGCTAGTCAATGATGACCCTCCATGGATTCACCTATATAAGCTGCGGCTAAAGTTGCAAAAATAAGAGCCTGAATCCCGCTTGTGAATAATCCAAGGAACATGACAGGTATAGGAACCACCGAAGGTACTAAAGAAACAAGAACAACAACTACTAATTCATCCGCTAATATATTCCCGAAAAGTCGAAAACTAAGTGATAAGGGTTTTGTGAAATCTTCTAGGATGTTAATTGGTAAAAGTATTGGAGTTGGTTGAATGTATTTACCGAAATAACCCAATCCTTTTTTGGTAAGACCCGCATAGAAATATGCCACTGACGTAGGTAAAGCTAAAGCAACAGTAGTATTTATATCATTCGTGGGTGCAGCTAACTCTCCATGCGGTAACTGTATGATTTTCCGGGGTAAAAGGGCACCTGACCAGTTAGAAACAAAAATAAATAGGAACATAGTTCCAATAAAGGGAACCCAAGGACCATATTCTTCTCCAATCTGAGTTTTGCTCAAGTCTCGAATGAATTCGAGGACATATTCGAAGAAATTCTGACCGTCGGTTGGAATGGTTTGTGGATTCCGAACAGCTATAGTGGCTGAACCTAATAAGATAGCAATTACAACCCAAGAAGTGATAAGTACTTGGGCATGGACTTGGAAACCCCCTATTTGCCAATAAAAATGTTGGCCTACTTCCACATCGGATATATCGTATAACACTTTTAGTGAGTTGATGGAACAGGGTAAAACATTCATATTGCCCTCTGACATAAATAGAACTTAAAAAGGAATTATTTTGATTCAGCCATCTCGTATCTCTTTCTCAACTCGTCTACTTTGAATCAATCGTATATTTCGGATCCCAAGTGATCACATAATATCCCCAGTGATTTTGATCTCTTTTTTGAGACTCAGGGATAGTAACCGATTCAATCAATTTATGGAGTTTCCAAAGTCATTGACTTATCCTATTATTAATCAACAATTTCTTATATAGCTAGAACCGCCCTCACAAATTGCGGATACTAATTTGTTAAGAATCAATCGGATTGAAGCTATAGCGTCATCGTTCGCTGGAATCGGAATATTTGCGAGATCCGGGTCACAATTTGTATCGATTAAACAAATTGTTGGAATCCCCAAAGTGAGACATTCTCGAAGAGCCGTATATTCTTCTTGCTGATCAACGATGATTACAATATCGGGTAACCCCGTCATATATTTGATCCCGCCCAGATAGGTTTGCAAGTGAGATAATTGCCTCTTCAACATTGCTACATCTCTTTTCGGGAGACAGTTGAGTTTCCCCGTATTTTGTTCCGATCTCAAGTTCCTGAACCTATGAAGTCTCATTTCTGTAGTGGACCAATTCGTTAACATACCACCGAGCCATTTTTTATTAACATAATGACACCGAGCCCTTATTGCAGCTGATGCTACTAAATTGGCTGCTTTATTTTTGGTACCAACTATTAAGAAGTGTTTTCCTATACTTGCTGCATCAAAAACTAAATCACAGGCTTCTGACAAAAAACGAGCAGTTCGAGTAAGATTTGTAATATGAATACCTTTACGCTTTGAAGAGATGTAAGGCGCCATTCTAGGATTCCATTTCCTAGTACCATGGCCAAAATGAACTCCTGCTTTCATCATCTCTTCAAAATTCATGTTCCAATATCTTCTTGTCATTTCTCCCCACATTTTCTCTCTTTTTTTTTTATTTAAGAGGTACCTGAAATAAATAATTGTTCCGACGGAACCTTCTACCGGAGATTGACCATTAATACCCAGTCC